TCATCCTCAAAGCAGTCCTTCCTGTAGTCTCAACAAATAAGTAATTATAGGAGTAAAGTGTTGATATAATTCGAAGAAGCAAACGACAATTTAATTTCAAGTTAATAAAGAAAAAAAGTAAAATAAGTATGTAATCTAAGGTACTTTTTTACATTTCTAGGATTAAACAAAAGGATTCGCAAATAAAAGTGCTAATGCCACAACCAGTCCGTAAATTGTTAAAGCTTCCATAAAAGCTAGACTAAGCAATAAAGTACCTCGTATTTTACCCTCTGCTTCTGGTTGTCTCGCAATACCCTCTACAGCTTGGCCTGCAGCAGTACCTTGACCAACTCCGGGTCCAATAGAAGCAAGTCCTACAGCCAATCCAGCAGCAATAACGGAAGCGGCAGAAATCAGTGGATTCATGGTAAGTTCCTCGCACAAAAAAAAAAAATAAATGGTTAATGATACAATCAACCAATGAATTATTACTTAATTTTATCATTAAGTTTGATCATTAAGATCTATTGGGTCGGAGTAACTAAAAACTAATGATAATATTACTGAATCGTCAGAACTACTTCGATATCTCGTTTTTTGTTTCTACCCATGATGAAGTTTTTGTAAATCCATATACATATGGCTCTAGTTATTGCATTTCTTTCTTTCCAACCATTCTTTCATTCCATCCTTCGTTCTTTACTCTTCTATATCCTTGAGTTCATCTGTTTTTTCATCCAATCCACAATCACAAATGAAACAGAAGAAAGGACTTGACTTATCTTGTAATCCATCTAATCTAAATGCAGTAAACTGCAATCAAATCAATATATGCAATCATCAATATATGCAATGGATATCAATATGATCGATATCAACGATATCAATATATCAATATAACGATATCAATATGTATATCAATACATATATATATATTTTTTTTATTTATTTTGCTATATATATTGCTATCTATATATATTGCTATATATATATATTACATATATATAGCATATAGTTAGATATATATATAGTTAGTTAGTATATAGGTAAGGCATAAGGACTTCTATTTATATATAGATAGGACTATATAACTAGTGAATATCTAATATTACATATACATATTACATATACATTTCTTTCTTCCATAACGTAAACTGGCCACATTTTATATTGAATCGGATTATAGAATCATTCCTCGAAACCCACACAAAAAGTGGCTGGACTTATAGACATTACATACATCTAGTGTGACCTCCCCAACCCATCCTTTTTTTTTTTTTACAATTCCGTAATATCGTTCATCTTCTCTCCTACGACTCTAGGTCATATATTCATACGTATTTATATCTATTATGTTCTCCAACCAAGCAGATTATCTTGAACCATGCATGAATTGGGATAAGCTAAAAAAAAAGACTATTTCGAAAACTAGTCAATGATGACCCTCCATGGATTCACCTATATAAGCCGCGGCTAACGTTGCAAAAATAAGAGCTTGAATACCACTTGTAAATAATCCAAGAAACATGACAGGTATAGGAACTACTGAAGGGACTAAAGAAACAAGAACAACAACTACTAATTCATCAGCCAATATATTCCCGAAAAGTCGAAAACTAAGAGATAAGGGTTTTGTGAAATCTTCTAGGATGTTAATTGGTAAAAGTATTGGAGTTGGTTTGATGTATTTCTCGAAATAACCCAACCCTTTTTTGGTAAGACCTGCATAAAAATATGCCACTGACGTGGGTAAAGCTAAAGCAACAGTAGTATTTATATCATTCGTGGGCGCAGCTAACTCCCCATGAGGTAACTGTATGATTTTCCAAGGTAAAAGGGCACCTGACCAATTAGAAACAAAAATAAATAGGAACATAGTTCCAATAAAAGGAACCCAAGGTCCATATTCTTCTCCAATCTGTGTTTTGCTCAAGTCTCGAATAAATTCAAGGACATATTCAAAGAAATTCTGACCGTCGGTCGGAATGGTTTGTGGATTCCGAACAGCTATGATGGCTGAACCTAACAAGATAGCAATTACGACCCAAGAAGTGATAAGTACTTGGGCATGGATTTGTAAACCTCCTATTTGCCAATAGAAATGTTGGCCTACTTCTACACCCGATATATCGTATAACCCCTTGAGTGTTTTAATGTAACATGGTATAACATTCATATTGTCCTCTGATAGAAATTGAACTTCAAAAAAGGAATTAGTTTGATTCAACCATTTCTTTCTCAACTCACCAACTTGAATCATTAATCATATATTTAGGATACCAAGAAATCACATAACATCATAATATATATCAATATCCCCAGTTCTTTTTTTTTATCCATTTTAAAAAATTCAAAAAAAAGTAACCGATCCAATAAATCTATGGAGTTGCCCAATAATTAACATTAACTAATTTTATTATTCTTAATCTTAATCATAATCAACGATTTCTTATATAGCTAGAACGACCTTCACAAATTGCGGATACTAATTTGTTAAGAATCAATCGAATTGAAGCTATAGCGTCATCGTTGGCTGGAATCGAAATATCTGCAAGATCTGGGTCACAATTTGTATCGATTAAACAAATCGTTGGAATCCCCAAAATGGCACATTCTCGAAGAGCCGTATATTCTTCTTGCTGATCAACGATGATCACAATATCAGGCAATCCCGTCATATATTTGATCCCACCGAGATATGTTTGCAAGGTAGATAATTTTCTCTTCAACATTGCTGCATCTCTTTTGGGGAGACGGTTGAGTTTCCCCATCTTTTCTTCTGCTCTTAAATCCCTGAACTTATAAAGTCTCGTTTCCGTAGTGGACCAATTCGTTAACATACCACCGAGCCATTTTTGATTAATAAAATGAGACCGAGCCCTTATTGCAGCTGATGCTACTGAATCCGATGCTTTATTTTTGGTACCGACGATTAAGAAGTTTTTTCCCCTACTTGCTGCATCAAAAACTAAATCACAGGCTTCTGATAAAAAACGAGCAGTTCTAGCGAGATTTGTAATATGAATACCTTTACGCTTTGCAGAAATGTAAGGGGCCATTCTAGGATTCCATTTCTTAGTACCATGACCAAAATGAACTCCTGCTTCCATCATCTCTTCCAAATTGATGTTCCAATATCTTCTTGTCATTTTTTCCCACACTTCCTTTTTGTTTTTTCTTTTTCGTATTATTAACAAAGAGACGAGGTACCTTGAAATAAATAATTGTTCCGATGGAACCTTCTACCGGGGATTGACCATTGATACACGGCACAAACCATAATTTTTTTTAATTACTTATTTTATTTATTACCAAATCAATAATCAGACCAGTATAGTTAAAAGATAATTAAAGTGAAAATAAATCCGCTCTTAGGAATCATTAAATCGCATAAATGATTGTTCTGATGTCTCATGTAAATTTGTCTCATGGAAATTGTTTGTCGCGTAAGAACAAAATAATTCTCTATGGTGTAACAAAATATCTCTCATTTCCAACTCGAATAGATTTTTTCTTTTGATTTCCAAATAAATGTTTTTGTCTTGCCTTGAACGGTGCACAAATTTTTGGAATCCGGTACCAACAGGTATAATCCCCCCCAGAACAACGTTCTCTTTCAGGCCTTTCAACCAATCAATACGACCTCGTAGAGCAGCTTTTGCTAAAACTCGAGCGGTTTCTTGAAAACTTGCTTCGGATATGAAACTTTGAGTATTCAGAGACGCTCTTGTTATTCCCAATGAGATTGCCCGATAACAGATTGATTCGTCCAAAGCGCGCCCTGCTCGTTCCGCTCGCAACAATCCGATTAATTCTCCAGGCGAAAAAACATTAGACATTCCATCTTCTGAAACCAACACTTTTGATGTTACTTGACGTACAATAATCTCTATATGTCTATTATGGATCTGTACCCCCTGGGATCGATAAACCTTTTGGATCTTATTAACCAAAGAGATACGACTTTGGGCTATGGTTAGCTCAGCTCCAATCAAAAACCCCCAGGGGATCCCAAGAATTCTTGGTATACACTCGTTCCAACCTTCAACTCTCCTTTCGAGGTTCATCGATATTGAATCAATCGAACGCACTTCTAAGATTTGTTCTACTTTTGGAAGACCTTGCGTTATGTCACCAGATCTCGATTTTTCATATATAAATGTAACTAATGTATCTCCTTCGTAAAGGATTTTCCCATAATGACCATGAACAGTTGCTCCAGGAGTAGCCAAATAAGACTTAGCCGATCTTATAACTAAAAAGTCGACATTAACAATTAAAATTTGACCAGATTTTTTTACGTGTGGTTCGTATTTAAATAGACATACATTTTCACAAATAAATTGTCCAAGGCTAATTTTGATCGATGTCTCTTCACAATAATCATGATGGAGAAAGCACCAATTCAAATGGAATGGGTTCAAAACGATGTTACTGCATAGATCGGGATTATAAATCCTCCTATTTTCATCTATTAAACAGTATTTAAGTACTTGAAGTACTTGGAAAATCTGTTTCAAATTGTCAAGTAGCAAATATTTCTTTAACACGATCTGATTATGAGTTATTAAATGGTAAGATGAATAAAAATTCGATATTTTAGGTACAATAGCGCCTAAGGGACCTAAATAATCCCTAATTGGAATTAGGGGATCCGATTCTTTTGTCACATTGTTATATTTCGAACTATTGAATGGACCAATTCGAGAACAATTGGATGATGACAAAATTAGCAAAGATTGGCATTCCTTATTTCGATTCAACAACATACCAATAGTTCCTTGATGTTGGCTAAGTGATTGAATCTTCGCCTTGGAATAAAAAGGATTGATATTGGTGCAATCTAATCCATTATCGGGAATCAATCCGGAACTTGCCCTATCATACCTTTTTCCGGTATACGAAATAGTGGACTTGACTAACTCAATTCTTATGAAATCGCGAATTAGATCATTTGCCCTTACCTCAACAAAGGAAGCATGAACCTCTTCTATAGAACCATTTTGTTCTTGGTCCCA